TATTTTGATTCGACCCTCCCGGAGTTAATTCTCCGGGCAACTCCCTTTAACCGGTGGATTCCTTTCAACTTACTTCTTTTATGATCTCATTGGAAATCATATAAAGACAATTCCTATTTGATATAGCTATTTGTGCAAGTATTTTACGATTAAGAAGCAACTGTCTCTTGTACAGATCATTTATTAATCTACTATAACTATAGCATACCCCCCTTTCACGAATTGCTGCATTTATTCGAGTGATCCACAAACGACGAAAATTTATTTTTTGCTTATCCCTATCCCGATGAGCCGAAACCAAAGCTCTTATTTTTTGTTGAGTAATAGTTCGAGTAAGTCTTGAATGAGCCCCCCGAAAGCTTGATGCAAATAAACGAATTTTTGTTCTACGTCTCCGAGCGATATATCCCCGTCTAATTCTGGTCATTGAATAAATGAAACTTTAATGAATAACTAATAGATTTCCTTTCTTTTAGTTATTCTTTTGCCCCTTTCCTAGTATATTAATAACAAAACGGATTTTTCCAATGTATAAACTAAAAATTCCAATGGCTTTGGCTACTATAACCTTCCCAACCACTATTTTTTATTTTTTATAGGCATTTCACCTCGAAATACGAAATTGTACTATATATACTAGGTATTAAAAAAATAGCACTGATAAAGAAATAGTGGATTCCATCGTTTCTATGGTTACTTCTTAAACGGTGAGGTCTTCTCTATACACCGGAGCCTTTACTTCATTTAATCAATGTTATTGCTAACTTGTATAGTTCACATTCTTCGGCTCTACCCATGAATTATTCAGTAATAGGTCTTTCACAACGAGCTCTACCTATACAGTAACGGTATTTAATTATGAAGGTTGGCTGGGTAGCTGACCCTGTTAGTCCGTTCTTACAAGAGGCGTCTATGTTAACTAAGATTTCCTCCGCTTAATGGATAGCCATTTGCTACCAATGGAGAACTGCTTCTCATCTTGAATTGAGGTGAGTGGATTTACACCAATAGAAACCATAAATTTCATACACAATAAAAGGGATCTGATTCATTTTCTTATTTTTAGATAGGAAATGTAGTTCGTTTTTCCCTTCTATCCTATTTGATCATTGATATTCGAACATTGTTCTCTTTCCTTTGTTCTAGTTCATGATCTGAACGAGTCGCACATACACCCTAGTACATGTTCCTCGACGCTGAGGGCATCCCCGAAGCGCGGGGGATTTTGTGACATTTCTAATTGGCTGTCTTGTATTTCTAATAAGTTGTTTAATCGTTGGCATGTTGAATCATATACATAATGGGCTGGTTTAGATCGATCCTAACCGGATGATTTTGAATTACTTTTATTCAATAGATTCAATAGAAGAGTAAATAAAAGTCATAGAATATTAAACTCGGCAGGGTTAACTTCAAATCACGAATTGACGCGAAATACAGGCTATTGTCATTCAACCGCTACAAGATCAACAATCCCATAAGCTTGGGCCTCTGTTGCTGACATAAAAATATCTCTTTCCATGTCTTCGGATACAACCCATATGGGTTTGCCCGTTCTTTGTACATAAACCCTTGTCAGGGTTTCACGCAGTTTCAGCAGTTCTCCCACTTCCAGGATGAATTCTCCCGTTGCTACTTCAGAAAAAGAACCAGCAGGTTGATGGATCATTACCCTGATGATATAAGATAATAAAAGGTTTCTCTATTTCGCATGATGAGGGGAAGATAAAAGAAAGATAAAAGAATAACAAGAAAAAAAGATAGAATCGAACAACCGTACGGGCATTATGCATTGCATACGGCTTTACAATAAAATTGACCCTTACCTTTCATCAAAGAAATAAAAAAATAGGATCGATCAGACCCCGGTCGGTAAATGATCAACTTACCACCCTTCCTTTCGGAGGAATTCAAAAATACTATGATGGCTCCGTTGCTTTATATATTTATTATATTTTTTTGTCTGTGATTTGTCTGTCATTCAGCAATCCCAAAGTTGCTTTTTTATTTGATCAAATAAACTAAGGAAAAAAGAATCTTATTTTTTTCGCTCTATAAATATTGTTAAGAGACCCCTGGTGTGAAAAAAAGTTTGTGACGCTGAACTGGACTTCCGATAATAAAATAGGAAATACCTTTTTCTCATATTACTCTCTCGATACATAATCTAATGTTTTGAAAACAAAATTCCTTATATCGAATTCAAAGTGCCATGCTATTATTACTTAATATTCATATTTCATATGGCGAAGGCATAGTCTTCTTTTTTCTCTCAAATAAAAGCCTCATTGGCGCCAAGCGTGAGGGAATGCTAGACGTTTGGTAATCTCTCCTCCGACCAGGATAAAAGATCCCATTGAGGCGGCTGCTCCCATGCATATTGTATGTACATCTGGTTGCACAAATTGCATAGTATCATAAAGAGCCACCCCCGGTATTACCCATCCGCCAGGAGAGTTTATAAACAAATACAGATCTTGGGTATCATCCTCGATACTGA